ATTATGATATTAATATTCCAATACGATTGGATAACAGATACCGGTAAAATAACTAGATTCGGGATTTGATCTGTTCGATGAGCTAAAGTAAAGACCTAATCATCAGAAACAATCAATATAATCAATAGAAAGTTGATTTTTTTAGCATGTAGTTTTTTTTGTGACTTGAATTGTTAAGCTCAAAGCAAAATAGTTTGCATAGAAGAGATAGATTTTTATCTATTTTTGGTAGTAGAGTTCACATAATACGATTTAAGCGCATAATAAGAACATAAGATAAAGAAGGCCTTTTTTAACCCTATACGGATATATATAGCTATCTATATGTGTCTCTCTTTTTATATTGCAGTTCTATCTATTCTGGACATCACATGTCATGCCCTATCAAAAGTTCTATTTTCTCTCAGAATTATGGACAGATCAGATATTCGATTAGTTATCTGTGTAAGAATTTACAGTCTGGGGTTTACATATATTCCTAATTGTTGTTATAATTGAAATTGAGAAGGATTTTTTTTATTGAAAAGAATCAATACTGATTCCTTACTTACATATCAATTTCCATTTTCTGCTATCCCTAGCATTAGAGAAATACAATTGGAGATTCAAATCCAAGAATTGTTTATGAATTCACATTCAATAGTTAATGGTTCCAATTTGTCTCCTTTTGTGAATGAAAATTGACATTTGGTTTTTTATTTCGGGGAAGGCATTTCCATATTTTATGGTTTAAGTTTAGATAGTATCTGTTTTAAGATACTATAAAAATGAATCGAAAAGATAGATCCAATCCAAATCAAAAACAAGGAAGGATTTCTTTTATTTATATTTCATTTAAATTCATTTTTCATTTAAATTCATTTAAAGGGATTAAGATTAAAAAAATGGGATTTAAAGATGTTTCAAGATGCAAGTAAAAAGGGAAAGGGAATATTTTCGTCTCTTTTTTTTAGCACTTTGGCGACATGGCCGAGCGGTAAGGCGGGGGACTGCAAATCCTTTTTCCCCGGTTCAAATCCGGGTGTCGCCTGATTAACAAAAGACGCAAAATACCTATTATCTTATGTTTTGTTGATATAATTTGTCAAATTTGTCCACAACAGAAGAAGTCGGAGGAAAAGGACTCTTGATACTCCCTTGATTCTAAACATCTGAGGGTTCTGTTTTCTAGAGTACTGTAAATTCTTTAGGAGTCAAGGAAAGTTTATAGTAATGAAAGGAAATCCGTAAATCTTGATATAATAGTCCGCCCAATACTTACTACTAATGTATAGGGACTGTTTCTTGATTGAATGGCGGGATAGAAAATCGAATTAGTAGTTGTGGAAAGCGCGGAAGATACTTTGTATACAAATTCATAAAAATTCTTGAGTACTTAGGAATTTAATCAATCTAATATCGATTGAATAGATAATTGGATTTTACTTATACATATCTATTCTATTTTTTTACATACATTTTGACTTTTCTATTTTTATATAACGTACAAAAAGAAATTCTTTCTTTTTGGTTTAGGTAATTCCTAGTCAAGAATGGAGTAGGTTGTCTTCAAATTGTTTTCCAGAGAAAATCGAGAAACGTTAAGGATTAGATCAAATAGAAAGGGCTATGTAAAAAAAAAACGAAATAGGAGTATGTAATAGATAACGATCCATTTGGATTCTAGACTTTTCGATTTTTTACTTAATGAAGAACAACAAAATAAAGACTAGGTCTTATTAATCTTATATCTTAGTCTTATTAATCTTCTATCTTAGTAAGATTTTATTAACACTTCCAACTTACCAGGGTTTTGCCCTTATTTTGTTTTTCTTTGTCCTTGTGTTTAATCTTTTCTAATTCTACTAGCAATCCTATAAGAATTTCTTGCAATATAGAAGAATTTCTTCTAATTAATTCTATTTCTTGAATTCTTTCATCAATGGTATTGGGCAAAATCCCTTTTTTTACTCTGTGCCGGCGATTCTATTATTATTAGTATTAGTGAAGAATAATGGAAAATTTATTTCATATTCATATAGATAGGAGACATAATTCACATGGATATAGTAAGTCTCGCTTGGGCTGCTTTAATGGTAGTCTTTACATTTTCTCTTTCACTAGTAGTATGGGGAAGAAGTGGACTCTAAGGATACTATTAATTGAGTTCAGAAATCAAACTGTACCGATTCTTTTAGAGATCGTTCTGCAAAGACTTTTTTAATTTAACTATTGAAATTTGAAATTGAATTCAAATGAAATTGAATTAAAAGGATCTTCATTATATTCGATTATATTCGGGTGGAGTAATGTATTCTATGAATAATATATTAATAATATATGAATAATACCCTTTTAATCTAAGATATCTTATCTTCTTCGACAAGTCACATATTGCGCACTTAGTGCTTAGTTTAGTATTTGTTTTATTATTTTAAATTTGATTTTAGAAATTGGATTTATGCTATATTTTATTGACTTGACTCATTTCATATCATGATTCAAATCTTTAAAAGATTAAAAAATCTGTGAGGTTTACTTTACTAATCTTTTTCCTCAACACCGGAAAAGGTTTTTATAGAATTATTTTCCTTGGATGATCTGTTAACTGCTCAATCAATTACTTCTGCCTTCTTCTTCAAATTCAAAATGGTAAAAAAAGATTTCTTGATTTTCTTTTTTTAATATATATGTTCTTTTATTTATATGTTTATATGCCCAGACTTTTTTTTTTTCCTTTTCATTTATTTTATTCTTTCGTTAAATGCGATTCCGTAATTTCTATTGAAGATAATCAGAAATCTAGGAATTCGAATTGTAAGAGTAAGAGTTGCTTTTCGACTATTTCAGATTAATTGGAATCAACACAAATGAAGAAAAAAGAAATAGAATTGGGGCTTTATGTACATTACATAGAGATAATTGATTTCTAGATATATGAATATGGATAGAAAGATGATATTCTAGATTGATCTACATTAAGTATATTTTTATTTAAGTATATATTTGTATTTAAGTATATATTTGTATATAGTACAACTGTATACACTAGAATAACAAAAATAGATAGTATGGTAGAAAGAAAACTTTTCTTTCTACCATACTATCTGATCTTATAGAATACTGCTGATTCTAGTCCGCGCATTTCATCTAAAACGTCGAAATTGGAATCCTTTTCATTTTCTAATCGCCGATATTAATAAGAACTAAGATGATATTAATAAGAACTAAGAAGTCAAGTTTCATTCAAATTAATCACTTTGACTGACAGTTTTTACGTATATTATAAGTAAAAAGGCAGTAGGAACAAGAATGAACAGCGCAGTAGCAATAAATGCGAGAATATTTACTTCCATAGTCTCACTCTTTCGTTTTTCTTTACTTTGCAATAACTCGGGATTTAATCCCATAGAGATGATAAATCTTTCGCCTCTAAATTCAATGATATGAATTCCATCTCGATGATATCGAATCGAATCAATATCATGAATAACAATATCGGAGCTATCAAATCGATTTATCGTTGAGAATTGAATAGTATAACATAGAAAGATCGTTTATCCATACCGAATCCAAAAATGGATTCCTGGTATAATCGAGAATTTTATTTTTACTTTATTTTTCATTCTTTTCCATTCTTTTTTTCTATAAAATTCTCGCCTTCCTTAGTACAATCCATTTGTCGAAGTCTCATCTAACCGTGTTTTTTTATTTTGAGACTTAAACTCGTTATAAACAAACCCAAACAAAGAAACAATAGAAGCAAAATGGAGAAAGGGGAATTAAGTTCTAAACTCTTTGTTAATGATCTAATCTTATTGTAAGTAAAAAAAAAAAAAAGTGTGATAAAGACAAGGGCAAGTACAGTATAAAAAAGATCGAATATTCTACCAAATTCCATTTTATTTGTATCGTATAAATACAAATTCGATTTGTGTATGGACTGCCACGAAAGATATGGTACTCGATTCGATTTCATTACACGAATCGGTAGAAATCAAAAAAGTAAAACTCAGTATGGTATCTCTTGGAATCCTGAATATAATGTTATCTATGATTGCACTAATCCATATATGTCTTTATCAATCGGTACTAGTTGAAGAACTGAAAATTCCCATATTTCTATTTGCTTTGATGAGAACTGAAAAACGAAAATAAATATGAAAATAAATAGAAAAAAAAGAAATAGAAATAAGAATAGAAATAATAAAAAATAAGAAAAAAGAAAAAGAAAGAAATGGAAATAAGGTTCCCTTTTGAAATGAAATTATACTATTTGTCCTCGTTTGACAGAAAATGGAGTTGTCCTCGTTTGACAGAAAATGGAGAGAGAATTGGATATATATATATTTTAGTAAATTGTTGAATTTTGATCTGTCGGGACTGACGGGGCTCGAACCCGCAGCTTCCGCCTTGACAGGGCGGTGCTCTGACCAATTGAACTACAATCCCAGAGAAATGAAATAAAGTATAGAGCATACATATTCTTATGATTTCATTCAAACCCTTTCTAGTTAGATTTTAGATTGGAATTGCCACGTTGTAACAGAGACGTGAGTTTTCTATTGCTAAACACATGGATATAAACTTTAGCGATAACGACACGGATTACTACTCATTTTTTCATTATGTCAAATCCAAATCGATTGATAATCAATCTTTCAATGAAAAAAGAGTCTTTTTTTCTTTATATTTCTCTTTTTCTTAGACTTTATACTTACAAATCCTGATATGAATCTGGATCAAGAGCAAGATCCGAATTTGTGGAAAAAAAAAATAGAGCAAATCAAATAAATAATAAATAACAGGTAAAAATAGATCAGAAATTTTGACTTTTGTCCGCTTTTGTACGTATCAAGCATTTCAAGAGAACAAAGGGGTTATACCATTTCGTGGTGGATCAGTGAATTATTGGGCCGAGCTGGATTTGAACCAGCGTAGACATATTGCCAACGAATTTACAGTCCGTCCCCATTAACCGCTCGGGCATCGACCCAGGAAGAATCAACTCCAGACTTATTATATTAACTTAATATATTTTATATTCAAAATCCATGATCAACTTCCTTTCGTAATACCCTACCCCCAGGGGAAGTCGAATCCCCGCTGCCTCCTTGAAAGAGAGATGTCCTGAACCACTAGACGATGGGGGCACAGTTGCCCGACCGTCAGCATATTATGCTCATAGTATGAACAGTTTTTTGAAATTGTCAATATAACGAAATAGTCTAATTAGATTTGAAAGATCTTTCCGTCTTTCATGATTATTTTTGATTCGTCATTTATATCCATGAATTATTCATTCTAATATCAATTGGAATTTTTATTATTATTTTTTTTTTTTTATTATATTTTATTATAATAAAATATAATAAAATAGATAAAATAATAGAAATCGAAGAAATAGAATAGAAGAATAGAAATAATACGAAAGATTCTTTCCTTTCAAGGAATGGAATGATTGATTTCCCAGCAAGCCGTAAAGGGGGGTTAAACCCCACTTCTTCCGCTTTCATTCATTGATTACCTCATTGGTAAGTAAGGGGGATGGGCATATCTCTATCGCCGACTATATTAATAATATATATATACTTATTAATTTGAATTTAATTAATAATAAATATATTTACTTTACATAGATTTGATTTATAATCTAGTTCCCTAGATATATGTTGTCCGCATAGTGGCTCATTCCTGAATTGGATCAAATGGGCCCTTTTAACTCAATGGTAGAGTAACGCCATGGTAAGGCGTAAGTCATCGGTTCAAATCCGATAAAGGGCTTTGGCCTTTTTTTTTTTTCAAAAAAACTCCAGCGGTAGTATTTTTATTTGATTTGAAAGGACAATAGAGATGTTGTTGATATTTGTAATAAAAAGAAAAATAAACAAAAAACTCTAATAATTCATTCTAAAATTATATAATAATATAGAAATTTTAGAATGAATTTTAGTATAAGAATTATAGTTATAAAGTTGAAGATTTGTTTATTATATTATACTGAGATTATATTATACTGAGATAAGCTGGTTCTTAAATTGCGAAAATGAAATTAACTGTAAAGTTTAGATTAGAAATCAACAAAAGAAAAAGTAAGTGGACCTAACCCATTGAATCATAACTCTATTTACTATTATGAATATTAAAATTCGATATAATGAAATTGGAACAGTAGATCCGCTATCCGCTTTTTCTTTAATTTTCATATTTTTTTTATTAGACTCTGAAAAAATTTGTCGATATTTCTGATTCAATTTTCTTGTTTTTGTCCCTAGTTATTCTATAGGAATAAATAGGAATAAATCACTATTCCCTTCTTCCGCAGAAAAGTTTTTTTGAAGTGACAACATAAGACATATAAGAAAGATTTAAAATATCTTTCTTTAATTCCAGACCAAAAGATCCATTTTATATTGATAGTTTTATACGTATATAAGATTTATCTTTTATGTATAAATAGATAATCCAATTTATATATCTATCAGATAATGGTTTCATGGACCAAGTCTTTCCATATCGATGCATACACAATATTTTTATTACACCAAGACAATATAATGCAGAATAACTAAAAAAAAAATTCATGGAAAGTTTCCTATTATTATTTAATATTGCATTAAATTAAATAAGAGGAAATCCCCTTTTTATTTTCTGACAGATAAAAAGTAAATAGAATAAAATATTTGAAGTGTCTTTCTTGCTTTGACCCGTGAAAATACATATTTTGGGGTTTTCGTTCATATTCTATTCATCTGAAGGCAAAAGAAATAGAATAATAAAGGAAAATCTAATAAAGAAAAAAATAAATAAAATGAAAGAATAAAGATAAAAAATAAGAAATAAAATTAATTAAAATGAATATTGTAGTCGTTTACTGCATATGCATATAGAAATTCGAAAAGTACAAAATATTTATTTTTTAATTTTAAAAATCAATCTGACTAACAAGATAAGATCCACGAATAAGATTCGTTTTATAGAATGAGAGGATTCAGTCTGAGGAGCAACTGGTAAGGAGGGGGAATCACTTGTTCCTTGAATCGCTCTTTTAAAAAATGCATCTATCCAATTCTAATTGGAATTGATGACTTACAAAAAAATTCATGTTGATATGGTTATTAAGGCTAAGAATAAGTTAAAATAACCGAATTTGGTTCATGATTTTATCTAAATCGAATTATTAACGGATAAAGAATTTTTTTTTTTAATCTTCGAAACCCATTCTAAATTAGAAGGGACAATGTACGAGAAATCAAATCATACATAAATGATAGAAGCTTGTAGGGCCCTGAAAATACTATGAGGTGCTCGGAAATGGTTGAAGTAGTTGAATAGGAGGATTGCTATGACTATAGCCCTTGGTAAATTTACCAAAGATGAAAGTGATTTATTTGATATTATGGATGACTGGTTACGTAGGGACCGTTTCGTTTTTGTAGGTTGGTCCGGTCTATTGCTTTTTCCTTGTGCATATTTCGCTTTAGGAGGCTGGTTCACAGGTACAACTTTTGTAACCTCATG